AAGAACCCATCCCCATAGCTAGCATAATATAACCCAATTGTGACATTGTCGAATAGGCCAAACTTCTCTTAATGTCTCTTTGCGCAAGAGCTAAAGTAGCTCCTAATAATACTGTTATTATGCCTATCAAAGAAATAAAATACATTATGTATGGTAAGTCGATAAAAAGAGGAAAAAGTCGAGCAACAAGAAAAATTCCCGCTGCGACCATAGTCGCAGCATGTATAAGAGCGGAGATAGGCGTGGGACCTTCCATTGCATCGGGCAACCATACATGAAGAGGGAATTGCGCGGATTTCGCAATTGCACCAAGAAATAATAGAGAGGCACATAGAGATGCAAAAAAAAGATTTATTGTATTATTATGGACCAAGATATTGAAAATTTCGAATAAATCCCGAAATTCAAAACTGCCCGTTATCCAATAAAGTCCTAAGATTCCTAATAATAAACCAAAATCCCCTACACGGTTAGTTACAAAGGCTTTTTGACAAGCATTTGCTGCAATGGGTCGTGTGAACCAAAAACCTATTAGTAAATAGGAACACATTCCTACAAGTTCCCAAAAAATATAAATTTGTATTAAATTGGAACTAGTAACTAATCCAAGCATGGAAGCATTGAAAAAATTCAGATACGCAAAAAATCTCAAATATCCTTGGTCATGAGACATGTAATTATCACTATAAATAAGAACCGTGATTCCAACAGTAGTGATTAGTATTAACATAATAGAAGTAAGCGAATCAATCAAGTAGCCAAACTCCAAATAAAAATCATTATTTATGGTCCAAGACCATAGATATTGATAAATGGAGCTGCCCCTTATTTGTTGAATGGATATATTAATCGAAAAAAGTAAAGCTATGCTTAATAATAAAACACTAATAAAAGCCCACATACGGCGAAGATTTTTTGTTGCATTCGGAACAAATAGAAGTCCTAATCCTACTAACACAGTAACCGGGAGTGGAATAAAAGGTATGATCCACGCATATGGGTATGTACGTTCCATAGGAAAATCGAGTTTTTTTTTTATTAATTGCTTCTGATTCACCAGCCCTTATCTTTACAATAGTAACAATAACAATAATTAAATAAAAAGAATCATTTTACTAATTGGGTTAATTATTATTATTAAATAATTAAAAATATAATATTATATTAATTATTAAAATAATATAATAGAGAGAGTATGAGATTTTCAATCGTTCGTCTATTTTATTCGTCTATTTTATTAGTTTATTAGTTAGATGCCGATTTATATCTTTTTTTTATAGTAAGAAAAAAATAACATAAAAGGGAAGTACTTGATTCGGTAGCATTATATCCAATAAAAACTCGACTCTACCCAAGACGGCGCATATTTTATTCATAGTCATTGTCTAATTTATTGTAAAACAAATTTATGGGCTTTCTTTATTCGAATCAAAGAAACCTGTGTTTTCTTTTTTTTTTTGAAATCTTCTGACTCGTATATTCATAATTTTAGATAGAACTAAGATGTATTTTTACTAAAATTACTTTATTAAAAAAAAATGTATTGTTTAAGAAATTTATTTCTAGTCTTATTTCATTCTAATTAGACTAGAAGTACTTTATCCTCGAGAATGATCAATTAATATAAAAGTGTTTTATTATCGTTTTCTTCATTTAGTATAGGTAAGGGTTCTTATTTTAATCTAAACCTTTCTATCTTAAAAAATAGAAGACAACAGTCTAGGAATCAACCAAGACATTAATTAAAATCTTTTTCTTTCCATTTTTAAGAAATGGTAATTGGTTGCACTTCAATTAAATGGATACCATAGATAAGGACCCATATAAAGATATCAAGGTACCAATGAATACGAATTTTTCTTTACTTTTCGCATTATTCCATACAATAGAGATGTGAAAAGGATTGCATTCTATTAAATAAACATCCTTTTTTCTTCTATTTCTTTTTTTTCTTAAGAATATTCTAATAGAATATGTGCGTATCTTTAAGATATAAACGAACGAAGTATTCAGTATGGAATAAATATAGATAATCAATAGAAAAAAAATCCTTTTTGAATAATACATTACATGTCTTTCACATATAACTATAAAAGAAAAATAACTAACATCTTTGAAATGGCGGTTCCAAAGAAACGTACTTCTATATCAAAAAAACGTATTCGTAGAAATATTTGGAAAAAACGGGGATATTGGGAGGCAAAAAGGGCTTTTTCCTTAGCTAAATCCATTTCTACTGGACGTTCAAAAAGTTTTTTTGTGTTACAAAAAAATAAGCAATAAATCATACTCTATGAATTAGAAAGTCGACGACTTTTTATAAATAAAATGAATAATTTACATTAACTCCAACTTTCAATCCATATAAACGGGATTTTCTGGGGTATTCTGGTATGGTATGGAGAATGAAATTATCTGTTTAACGGGGTTTTATAAAAAGTATTATCTCTTTTTAAAAAAGTTTTCTTTTTTTTTTATCGATCCAGATAGGATCTCTATATTGATCTATTTATAGATCAATATAGATTCTATTCCTATTTATCTATCTAAAATCTATATATGTATTATATATATAGTAGGATATATGTTTATTTTCTTAGAAATGGATTTCATAAATACTCTAATCTAAAGGTTCTAAAAGGTTCTATAAGAACGCTAAGATTGAAATCTTATCAGGTTGAAACTCTTTATATATATATATATATCCTATTAATTTACTAAGATATCAAAGATCTCATTTTGTTTTGTAAACCATCGTACGAATGATATACATCCTTCGTGTTTAAATAATCAAAATGAAATTTATACAGTTTTATTTATACAGTTTTGCTATTTATTAATAGAAAACTTTTCTAATTTTTATATAAGTTGTTTTGTTGGACATAGAAAATTTTGGCGATAAATAAAAATGCCATTTTTATTTCTTTTTCCATTTTCTAGTTATTTATGAAAGAGATAAATAAAATAATAATTAAGGAATTCTTAAGAAGAGTTAAGGCATAAAAAACATAAAAAAAGAATTCTTAATTCGATTCAATAAGGGGAAGGGTGTCGTAATAATCTCAGTCTAACCCGAACGGGTTAACTTAATGATATGTGAAATACCCCACTCCTTTTTCTTTCGTTTTTAACATAAGACATACAAAAGCTAAGGTAAGTATTATTCAACGTTCAAATTTGTATTTGAAAATTTGTTGGATGCATTAATTCAAATGTTTACAAAAATAAATTACATTGATTCCATCAATCTAGACAATTAAATCGAATATGTGCTATTATAATTTTGACCAAGCCGCTATGGTGAAATTGGTAGACACGCTGCTCTTAGGAAGCAGTGCTAGAGCATCTCGGTTCGAGTCCGAGTGGCGGCATCCCCCTACCCTAATAAAAAAAAAGAAAGAGAGCACAATAGATTAGATCCTATAGAAAATTCGATTTTGCATTTTGATCTCCTATCCTAATTTGATTCTAAGAAAGTATTTTTTATTTATTGAATTACATTAATTCAGAACATGTATTAACTCACACATTAATGAATATAATTATTATTATATGATATCTATCGCTTTAGAACATGTATTAACTCACATCTCTTTTTCGATTATTTCAATTGTGATTTCGGTTCATTTAATAAAATTATTAGTTCCTGAAATCATAGGACTATGTAACTCGTTAGAAAAGGGCATAATAACTACCTCTTTTTGCATAACAGGTTTATTAATTACTCGTTGGGTTTATTCAAGACATTTACCGTTAAGTAATTTATATGAATCATTAATGTTCCTTTCATGGGGTTTCTCCACTATTCATATATTTTCCAAAATATGGAACCATCAAAATGATTTAAGCACAATTACGGCTACAAGTGCTATTTTTTTCCAAGCCTTTGCAACTTCAGATATTTTAAATGAAATGCATCAATCCGCAATACTAGTACCTGCTCTACAATCTCAATGGCTAATGATGCACGTAAGTATGATGTTATTAAGTTATGGAGCCCTTTTGTGCGGATCCTTATTATCAGTATCTCTTTTAGTTATTACATTTCGAAAAAACATAGAAATCTTGGAGAAAATGAATCAATTTTCTTTTTTAATTGAGTCGTTTTTACTTAGCGAAGTACGTCCTTTAAAAAAGAAAAAAAGTTTTTTACAAAACATTTCTTTTCTTTCATTTAAAAATTATCATAAATATCAATTAACTCAACAGTTGGATCATTGGAGTTATCGGATTATTAATCTAGGATTTACTTTCTTAACCATAGGTATTCTATCAGGAGCAGTATGGGCGAACGAGGCGTGGGGATCTTATTGGAATTGGGACCCCAAGGAAACCTGGGCATTTATTACTTGGACCATATTCGCTACTTATTTACATACGAGAACAAATCAACGAATGCAGGGTATGCATTCGGCAATTGTAGCTTCAATTGGATTTCTTATTATTTGGATATGTTATTTCGGAGTAAATCTATTAGGAATAGGGCTGCATAGTTATGGTGCATTCACCTCTAATTAAAGAAAAAAAATGACTTGAGAAATACATAAGAACACTGTTCCATATCATATATAACGAAAATTTTGCTAGTTTTTGAGAACCATAAAATTCAAATTTTATGGTTCTCAAAAACTTCCTATGTATTTTATTTTAATTCATTTTAATTAGAAATTAAAAGTAATTAGATAAAATATTTTCTACCTTGTCGACTGATAACGAGAGAACAAAATCTGGATAAATACCAATACCTATTACAGGTAAAAGGATACAGATTGAAATAAAAAGTTCTCGTGGTCCAGAATCGAAAAAATGATACTTTTTGGAGTTAAATAGCTTGTATCCATAGAACATCTGCCGTAACATAGATAATGAATAAATAGGAGTTAATATCATTCCAATAGCCACTACAAAAGTAATTACTATTTTGGGGATTAAAAGATATTGGGGGCTGATAATTATTCCAAAAAATATTACCAACTCTGCAACAAAACCACTCATTCCTGGCAGTGCAAGAGAAGCCATTGAAAAACTACTAAACATGGTAAATATTTTAGGCATTGGGATAGCTATTCCCCCCATTTCGTCGAGATAAACAAGACGTATTCTATCGTAACTTGTTCCTGCCAAGAAAAAAAGTGCAGCACCAATAAATCCATGAGAGATTATTTGTAAAAGGGCTCCATTAAGTCCCGTATCAGTTATAGAACCAATTCCAATAATTGTGAAACCCATGTGAGATATAGAAGAATAAGCTATTCTCCTTTTTAAATTGCGTTGACCGAGCGAGGTTGAAGCTGCATAGATTATTTGAATAGCCCCTACTAGAATCAACCAAGGAGAAAATATAGAATGGGCATGAGGCAATAATTCCATATTAATCCGAATCAGCCCATATGCTCCCATTTTTAATAAGATTCCAGCTAGAAGCATACATGTACTGTAATGTGCTTCTCCATGGGTATCCGGTAACCATGTATGCAGAGGTATAATTGGTGATTTGACAGCATAAGCAATAAGGAAGCCAATATAGAATATTATTTCCAATGCTAGGGGATATGATTGATTAGCTAATGTTTCCAAATTTAATGTTGGTTCATTGGAACCATATAAGCCCATACCCAGAACTCCTATTAAGAGAAAAATGGAACCTCCTGCTGTATACAAAATAAACTTTGTAGCTGAGTAAAGGCGTTTTTCCCCTCCCCACATAGATAAAAGGAGGTAAACAGGAATTAATTCTAACTCCCACATTAGGAAAAAAAGTAAAAGGTCTCGAGAAGAAAATGAGCCTATTTGACCGCTGTACATTGCTAACATCAGGAAATGGAACAATCGCGAATATCGCGTAACTGGCCAGGCCGCTAAGGTAGCTAAAGTAGTGATGAATCCTGTCAGTAAAATGGGTCCTATGGAAAGCCCATCAACTCCCAGTTTCCAGTGAAAATCAAAAATGGTTATCCATTTATAATTCTCCTCCAATTGAATTAATGGGTCGTCCAATTTGAAATGATAACAAAAAACATAGGTTGTTAGAAGGAGTTCTAATAAACATATAGAAATTGTATACCACCTTACCACTTTATTCCCTCTATGTGGCAGAAAGAAAATGAATAAACCCGCGAATATCGGAAAAACAACAATTATTGTTAACCAAGGAAAATTACTCGTAGTAAAGACAAGATAGGTTTTGTCCAAAAAAATCCGCACTCGATTTTTTTGTTGAGTGCGGATTTTTCTCGGTAAAGAGGAATCAAATGGATTCAAGTCGAATTTTTTTAAAACGTATCAATAAGCTAGACCCATGCTGCGGGTTGTTTCATGCCATAAATAAACCCGAACGCTCAAAAAATCCGTTGGACAGGCGGATTCGCATCTTTTACAACCTACACAGTCCTCTGTTCTTGGAGCCGAAGCTATTTGCTTAGCTTTACATCCGTCCCAAGGTATCATTTCCAACACGTCCGTGGGGCAGGCTCGTACACATTGAGTACATCCTATACATGTATCATAAATTTTTACTGAATGCGACATTGGATCTATCGAGTTTTTGAGCATTTTCAATTTTCGATCTGGTATATCATTAATAAAAAAAGAATTTATTGTAGACACCAAACGAATCAGTAAAGTATCAGAATCTTTTTTTCATATTCAATCGACTTCTAAATCTGCTCATGAGAAAGGTCCAAGATACTTTGATTTTCTACATTTTAGGAAACATGATCATATGACTGATACATGCACATACTAACTGAAGTTGTTGAATTATAAAATTTTTCATCTATAGATAGGATAGATTAATATCTTTCTTTATTTCGATTATTATGACTATTTATTTAACAAATTGGATTGATTGATACGAGTTGATTTTCTGTTACGATGGATTGATGAAACAATGGCCAGTCCAATAGCTGCTTCAGCGGCTGCAATAGTTATAACAAAAATAGAAAAAATGTCGCCCTTTAATTGGCGACTATCAAATAAATGAGAAAATGTTACAAGATTTAGATTAACCGCATTCAGAATAAGCTCAAGGCACATAAGTGCTCTAACCATGTTTCGACTTGTAATCAATCCAAAAATGCCGATAGAAAATAAATAGGCACTCAAAAAAAGTACATGCTCGAGCATCATTGACCAACTCCTCATCAATCTCGATTCATTTCAATATGAATAACAATTTCACCGATTTGGTTGATTCAACTCGCGTATAACAGGTATGGGACAGAAAAATATTGGTAATGAATAGAACGAAAATTTCTATTTTCTATTTGGAAACAATGTGAAAAATATAGAAATGGTGTGAAAAAGGGCTGAGAGAAATTTTCCTATATAAGAAAAAGACCCATATTTGTCTTTTTTCTTAGAAAAAAAAATGTAATGTTCATTACTGACGAGCCATAGCAATTGCACCGATCAAAGCAACTAAAAGAACTATTGAAATAAGTTCAAATGGAAGAATAAAATCAGTTACTAGATGAATTCCAATTTGTTGAACGTTACTTAAAAGGTCTTGCTCCATAATCTGGTTCGATCTTGTAGTCCAAATAATACCGTACCATGATGTATCCAAGATAGTAGTAATTAATGAAAAAAAGATACTTGTACAAACTAATGAAGTAACCCCATCCCCAACAGTCCAAATAGAAAAATCGTTGGAATATTCTGAACCTTTCATAAACATCACAGCAAATATTATTAAAACATTTATGGCTCCCACGTAAATAAGGAGCTGCGCGGCGGCTACAAAATAGGAATTAGATAGAATATAAAATAAGGATATACAAACAAGAACTAAACCCAAAGAAAAAGCAGAATAGATTGTATTGGTAAGTAATATTACTCCTAGACTTCCTAATACAATACACGACCCCAAAAATACTAAAAGAATATCATGTATTGATCCAGGTAAACCCATTATGTGAAATAGAATAAAGAATAAGAAAGTAGAAATATTTCATGATCCTAATGATTTTTTCAGGAAAAGGAGATTGCCCTATTTTTTTTATTCTATGTAATACGTTCTTAATGGAATCTTAATGCAATGTGAATTCATGCAGACACATTCATGCACCAATCCCGCTTTCTTGTCTGATCTTGTCTGAAAGGGTAGTTTGGGATGATGGTTTGTAAATTTCGAAATTGTCGCAGATATATGAACCCATTCTAGATTCAAGTCACAATTATCATAAAATCAATAAATAAATAAAAATGAAAAATACAGATTTTTGTGGTTACTGCTTAACCATCCAAAAAGAACCCTCCCCCCTTTCCATCAAAACAAACAGAGTCTTAGTAATTAATTAATTGGTAATCTTTTCTGAGTCGATAGGTTTGTCTGTCATTTTTTTATATGAGTCCAATTCATAATTGTTTGTTTGAATTGTATAGTCTCCAATTACTGATATTGGTAAGCGACCCAAAGCAATTTGATTATAGTTCAATTCGTGACGATCATAAGTAGAAAGTTCATACTCTTCAGTCATTGATAAACAGTTTGTGGGACAATACTCGACACAATTACCACAAAATATACATATTCCAAAATCAATGCTATAATTTAGCAACCTTTTCTTTCGAATATCTGTTTCTAATTTCCAATCTACAACAGGTAGATCCATGGGACATACACGAACACATACTTCACAAGCAATACATTTATCAAATTCAAAGTGGATTCGGCCGCGGAAACGCTCTGATGTGATTGATTTTTCATAAGGATATTGAATAGTTACAGGTAACCGATTCGTGTGGGATAAGGTAATTGTGAAACTCTGACCAATGTATCTTGCGGCTCGTACTGTTTGTTGACCATAATTCATGAACCCAGTTATCATAGGGAACATCTTCGCCGATATCCATGATATTTTTCCATTTCTTTCTCTTGAGAGAGTTTCTAACTCTCTGAACAACTTATTATTCTGTTACAGCGAAAGGAGTTGGAAAGAAGTTGTCAATAATAAATTACCTAGAGAAATAGGCAAAAGAAATTTCCATCCGAGATTTAATAGTTGATCCATTCTCATTCTAGGCAAAGTCCATCTTGTTGCAACCGAAATGAAGAGGAATAAATAAGTTTTGGCTAGTGTAATAAACATACCCATTGTTGTTCCAAAAACTCCGCTGGTTTGATTTATTCCAAAAAATCCAAAAATAGATGTGTACGGAATAGAAAGATTCCACCCCCCAAAGTACAGAACTGTTACAAATAATGAAGAAACTAGTAGATTTAGATAAGAAGCGACATAAAATAAACCAAATTTGATACCTGAGTATTCGGTTTGATAACCTGCAACTAATTCTTCTTCTGCCTCTGGTAAATCAAAGGGCAATCTTTCACATTCTGCTAGGGATGAAATTAGAAAAACTATAAACCCTACGGGTTGACGCCAAAGATTCCATCCCCAAATTCCATATTTGGATTGTACTTCAACAATATCAATTGTACTTAAACTGTTAGATAATCATAGTCGATGATAACATTACTGTTCTCCCATCGCTATTACAGAACCGTACATGAGACCCGCGCCTCATACGGCTCCTCAATGGTCACAAATAAATCTAATTCAGCGTTACCCGCGCATGCTTTTGTGGATTAGATAGAATAAAGATGTATTGTAAAGTTCCTAATTAGACCAATGAAATTCTGTTTGCTATATTTATATTAATAATAATGCTTCTGAATTGATCTCATATCTTATTTCATAAATATTTCCTATTTTTTTTTTAATTATCCATTTATCTTTTTTCAGTAATAACGGAATCCTTCAATAGTATATGCCTTGCATCAATAAATATTTTGACTTATTTCTTTCTATTACGAAAAATAATTAGACACTGCACCAGTTCCATGAATCATGATAATAATCATATCTGTATGAATTATATGAGGAAAAGGAAAAGAAAAAGTTAAAAAAAAAAAAAGATTTCTTTTTTTTATTGTATTTCATTTCTTCCATTTCATTTATTTCGTTCCTTTTCTTCTTTCTCAGAAGGGTTGTTTTTCCTCTAAAATAAAATGAAATAAGGTATTACCTCGTTCCTGATAGTCATTTCTTTCATCAGTGGATAGGAACATACTCTGGATCGGAATCAGGGGGAAGTACTGCTTGGCCATTTCTACCAACTTAAAGCCCTCATTATGATTCCTTTTATCTAAAAAGACTTCCTTGGATAACTTATATTATCTACATTACTAATCCTTTGCGTATCTTGGTGTTCCTAACCGTCCACCCATTTTAACCGATTCCCTGTATTGTATAGTAATACAGAAAAATTGTAAAAACTTGATACAGTTTTTCTTTTTTTGTACCCGCTTCAAGGCATGATGATTAATCAACCAACCTTGGGGTAACCAATTTATACTTCTTATGTGTACTTTAATTTTTCTCCTGTACATAGGGAATGAGAATTAATCCTATTACTGCTAATTTATAAGCCGTTTTATTTCACTCATATAACTATCGGGTTTAATTCATCGACCCTAATGCTGAATAAAAAAATAAGGATATTTATTCAATACATTCCATTTATTTCCTAGAAATAAAGAAAGGAAATAAAGGTTGATATATGTTCCACGAATCACACGTAGAGATATTGATAATACGCATAGAGTTAATGGTATTTCATAACTAATTGATTGAGCAGCAGCTCGTAGACCACCTGAAAAGGAATACTTATTATTTGATCCATATCCTGACATAAGAAGCCCAATAGGAGCTATACTTGAAACGGCAATCCATAAAAAAACACCTATACCAAGATCGGATAGAATAAGGTGATAACTAAAAGGAATTACTGAATAACTTAGTATTATGGATATGACTACTATAGATGGACCGATGCTGAATAAACGAATATCCCCCCTAGATGGGAGGATATCCTCTTTGAAAAGTAGTTTTGTTCCGTCCGCTATAGCTTGAAGAATTCCCAGGGGACCGGCATATTCAGGACCAATACGTTGTTGTATCCCCGCGGAGATTTGTCTTTCTAGCCACACGATCACGAGTACTCCTATTGTTATTGCCAATACAAGAGTCAAAATAGGGACAAGCATCCATATGAGCCCTATGACCTCCTTTAAAGATTCCGATCTGGAAAAAGAATTGATAGCTTGTACTTTTGTCGTATCAATTATCATTTCAACGGTCAACTTCCCCCATAATGATATCTATACTACCTAGTATCGTCATGATATCGGCCAATTTCATTCTTTTAACTAGCTGAGGAAGAATTTGCAAATTAATGAAACCGGGAGGACGGATTTTCCATCTCCAGGGAAAAACACTATTATCCCCTATCAAAAAAATTCCCAATTCTCCCTTTGGAGCTTCAACTCTTACATAAAGTTCTTGTTTAGACAATTCAAAAGAGGGGGAAGGCTTTTTACTAATGAATCGATATTCAAAATCATTCCATTCGGAATCCTTTGTTTTATCAAAGCGCCGTACTTCCAAATTCTCATAGGGCCCCCCTGGGATTCCTTCTAGAGCCTGTTGAATAATTTTTATGGACTCCGTCATTTCACTGATTCGTACTAAATAACGAGATAAGGAATCCCCCTCTTTTTGCCATTGGACTTCCCAATTGAATTCATCATAACACTCATAATGATCAACTTTACGAAGATCCCATTGGATGCCGGAAGCTCGTAACATCGGTCCTGATAAACCCCAATTTATTGCTTCTTCTCCACCAATAATGCCTATCCCTTCAACTCGTTCCAAAAAAATGGGATTCTGCGTGATAAGCTTTTGATATTCGACCACTCCTGTTAAAAAATAATCACAGAAATCAAAACATTTATCTATCCAACCATAAGGCAGATCGGTAGCTACCCCTCCGATACGGAAGTAATTATGCATCATTCGCATACCTGTGGCAGCTTCAAATAGATCATACAGTAATTCCCTCTCTCGAAAAATGTAGAAGAAAGGAGTTTGTGCACCGATATCCGCCATAAAAGGTCCAAGCCATAATAAATGAGAAGCTATACGACTCAGCTCCAGCATAATTACTCTGATATAGCTAGCTCTTTTAGGTACTTGAATATTTCCCAACTGCTCTGGTGCATTTACCGTTATTGCTTCTGTGAACATAGTAGCTAAATAATCCCAACGGGTTACATAAGGTAAATATTGTATAATTGTTCGATTTTCCGCAATTTTTTCCATCCCTCTGTGTAAATAACCCAATATGGGTTCACAGTCAATAACATCTTCACCATCTAGAGTGATGATGAGCCGAAGAACACCGTGCATTGATGGGTGGTGCGGACCCATATTGACTATCATCAGATCCTTTCTTGTAGCCGGTACAGTCATATGTTTTTCCTGATTCATTATTCTACAAATTTCTGAAAACGAAACAAAGTTCATCAAAATTAAAGATCTAATTTTTGAAACCAAAAAATGCAAGCGAATCCTCAAATTCAAATTAACGAGTTTTGGGTTCCCGAATATCCAGTTGACCAATTAATTCTTTATAACGTACTCTATTTTTATTTGACAAATAGGTCAGTAGCCGTTGACGTTTTCCTAAAATCTTCCGAAGCCCCCTCTGAGATAAATAATCTTTTTTGTGCAATTCCAAATGTGAAGTAAGTCTACGTATCCTTTTAGTGAAATTCCATATTTGAAATTCAGTAGATCCTTTGTTTTTTTCTTTTTCTTCTTGCGGAATAGCTGAGATGAATGAATTTTTTACCATAAAATAAAAAAAGAAATTCTTTTCTTTTTTCCACAAATATATATGGATTTTACCGATCAAGAATAATAGTCGTTTTTGGTTTGGGGTACGCAAATAGATAGATTTTACTTTATTTTCTAGAATATAAAAATGAAATTAACAAATGGAATCTTCAATCCCAACAAAATTCGAATAGGGGATTGCCCTTTTTCAGAACCTGTGAAACAGAAAATTGACTTAATTAAGAGAAGAGGATTTCGCCAATTCTTTTCTATATTTAATTAGCACGTCATTGAAGCAGTTTTTGTTTTAGAATGACATCACATCTACCACAATATGTGTGTATACATCTTCATGCCTTTCCATACTGGATAGAGCCATGAATATATAGAAAATGGATCATCAATTACAAAATTCTGTGTCGTGGATACATACGTATCCTTAACATACTGAAACGACTTCCATTATTACTATCAAACCAATAGCGATTCATACAAGCCAATTCTTCTAATCGATAATTGGGCCAAAGAAAGAATTTGAATTGAATAAATTTATTTGCATCTGTATCAAGATATTTGTCTTCATAAAAAAATTGTTCACAATTCCTTACGTTCTTCCCATTCAAAATGAATGGACCCCTACCCATAACATTCTCCTTTCCTGAATTTAAACTCATTAGAATTCGTAATTCTCTACGACGCCTAGGAGATAGAATATGTTCAGGAACAAGCAAATCATAATGCTTTTCGTGCCCATTCACAAGAGTTTTTCCGTATGGTAAAAAGGATCTATCGAAATCCATTTTATCAACATATTCTTTTATTCTAATTAGACATCTTGTTTTAATTTGCTGTTTATCCTTATGAACCAACGAAATACCTACAATTTGATACATAAAAAATAGGAAATCCCATTTTAGATATAGACGAATTGGTTCGATAACCAAAAGTCCCTCCTTTATCAATCCTGCAAGGGTTAGATCTTTTTGAAAAAGCATTACATCCAGGCGCATTTCTCCTCTTTGAATAGAGGATATAGCAATTTCTCTTGGATTTTTTAATCTAAGCAGGAGAGAATACACTTTGATATTATCAATGACTTTTTGATTCAAAGAGTTATTCCATCTTAATTGAAAAAGCAAATATTTTTTCAAAAAAGAGTCGAGTTCTATTTCCTTATTATTTTTGGATTGAGCTTTCTTTCTAGGCTTTTGAATGTCTGATTCTTTGTAATCCTTTTCAATAAAAGATTTTTGTTGGTTTTGTGCATTTGATTGAAGAGCTTCTTGTCCCTGCCCTTCTTTTTCTTCTTGATTTATATTTTTGAATCCAGGGTGCTTTTTAAAATTAGATGACGTATCATGATTTGCCTTTCGATTTACGTTGATGTTTTTACTAATGCTTTCCTTCCCATAAAAACTTAAAAAAAGTAATTTGATTGGTATGATACAAGGTTTAATCTTATATGTATCATATCGTAGTACAAATTCTGGAAAGAACCAAGGTTCGATACTCGATATGGAATAATATAGCATTTCCTCATTCATTCCCATCCAATCAAAAAGGTTTTTTTTTTGATTGGATGGGTTTATTTCTTGATGAATCCTTAGAAAAAAAAGATTTTTGTTCTCAACAATTCGATAATCATTGGATCGAGTCCTAGTGTCTTGACTAAAGGTCCTGGTATCCATATGAGTCCAGTATTCAATATTGATATTTTTTTTAAGACACAAATTGAGAATTCCCCAATCCAAATATTTTCTATCCAGATCTTTACCTGTATTTAAAACATACTCTCCCATTATTAAATAATCATTAAGGGCTATTATTTCTGGTACATAAAAGAATGATTCGTATTTTGGTCTGTTATAATTATTGTAATTATACGGAATTTCTTGGCCTCCCTTTATTTGGAATGGAGACCGAGAAATAGGTGTTGAGTTCTTCAAATCTTCATAATGAAGATATTTGTATGATGAAAGATCATATCTGTAATGTTTTTTTAATTTTTCTTTTTGATTTGTCAATGAATTCATTCTAAAATTCTTTTGTTTTTTGTAATAAATGAATTGGTCATTTTCTTTTGCATATGAGTGCGAAAATTTTGAGCCTTTCATTGTACGACGTTGATTGATTCTATTTCGCCATTTTTGCGGTACTATTCTAGACCATCCAATCTTAGGTAAATTATATTGATAATGACTCTTTAACCAATTTTTCCAGTCATTTATTCCAGAATTCAGAAGTTTCTTCTGTTTTAATTTGAAATCAAATATTCCCTGGCTTCCTAAGTAATCCTTTATTTTTTTCTTGAGAAGAGTGGATGCTCCGTGATATTGAAGTAAAGATCCCAAGCGATATAAGTTAATAACTCGAGTTTGTGATAATTTTAAAAATACATATGCTTGAGATAAAGAAAATGACTCGAAATAAGTCAGTGAATTCTTATTACTATTATTAAAAATATTAGTAATATTAGAAAATGATCTATTTATAGTTGAAATAAATTCAATTGTGTTTTGATTTATTTCATCAATTACCCTTTTGTCTTTTTCATCATTATAAATATGTTTATTGAGAGATTTTTTTGGTGATTCAATGAAAAATTTTGAATCGTCTTCGGTACTACTAATGGTAAATAAAAGAGTTTCCGTGTATATTTTTTGAATCAAAGATTTCAAAAAATAAGGCCATTTGCGTATTAATCTCGTACTTCTTTTTTTGAAAATCTGCCAAATACCTTGTTTTGATTCTCGCCCTTTCTCCTTGTCATACCAACCCGTTTCGCCGAGACTAGCATTTCTATCTGAAATTAGAAATATTCTTTTTTTATCCTTTGCAACTCTTTCGATTTGATTTCTGATTATGCTTGTATGATCGGACAGATCTTTTATTTTTTTTTCTGTCAATGAAAAATTTGTCAAATCTATCGTCGATTTTTTTTGAATGTTCAATTCATAGGTAATCTTATTACTTAGGATAGAATTCTTTTCATTTTCGTTCGATTCATATATTTTCTGTGATCCTATTCCTTTAGTAGGATTTACTTTTACAAATAGAAATTCTTTCATTTTTCTTTTTAAAAAGAAAACTATTTGGATAATCGATGTTGTCTTTTCTTTTTCAACTTTCATAAATCCTTTTGTTCCATTTTTTAACGTTTTTGGGACTATAAAAAACCTATTTCTCATTTCTTTTTTTAATTCTTTTAAAATGGGTTTAAAAAAAGGAGGGTTTTTTCGGGAAGGGCCGAAGGGTTGTTCAGTTTCGCGACCCCATACCGTTAAAAAACAAAAATTTTGTTTTTTTACTTTTATTGGATCCACTTGAGGAGATTTTTGTTTAGATCTATGCCAAGGCTTTAGTGAAAAAGGAAACAGGATTTTTATCTGAATACCATCTGTCAACCAGGCTTTAGGAAATTCTGTTTCTGATAATTGAACACCATTATAGGTGCATTTAATGTGCATTTCTTTTTTCCATTCTTGAAAATCTTCGTCCCACTCTGGCAATTGCCAAAATAAGATACGGATGAAGTTTTTGCCTATTATCAGTGTGGGCAAAATTATATATTTTCTAACAATTGATTGGGCTACTAATATACAACCCCGTATGGGTTGAGCAAATGTAACAGAATCCCAAGTTTCCGCTATTGCTAATCGATCACTTTTATCTGTTTTTTCTTTTATAGCTGCCTCCATTTTTTCAGCATTTTCCGAATTGGCGGTTTTGAATTCCAGTTCTTTACCTATACTCATTTTTGATATATCAAAAGAAAAAGATGTTTTATTAAGTCTGTCCAAAAAAAGTGGGGGATGCGCGTTTGCTTGAAACATTTCCAAAATAAGGGTTTTACGCCTTTGAGCCCGCGTAGACCCTTTGATTAGATCACGACGAAAATCCGATTGTTGTGAGTAACGTATCAAAGCTATCTCTTCTGCTTGATCACTATCGGTACTAGTATCGGTATGTATATTCTGATCTTTATCAGTATAAATTACTACACGTTTCGATTTTCTTGAACGAATACCAGGATTACCTGTCGATTCCTCCGGATTTTCTTCTTCCTGTTGTTCCAAATCATCTATCAATTTATACGACCACCGGGGAAGTTTTTTGTTCATTTTTTCTATCTCAATTTCATGTTTTCTAAGCGCTTGATCATTTGAATTGTTTTTAATTGTATCAAAGGGTTGTTTGAAATTTTTTTTTTGATTTTCTGAATCAAGACTTTTTTTTTCGCTATCTAAAAAAATCTCTTTTAAATGAAAAGTATTTCTTTTCTCTTCAAACTCTTGGGAATTTTTCAGTTTATTGGGTATATCATAGACCTTTTTTTTCCAAGCCATTTCCAAAAAATGTTCGTCTTCGTTTTGTGAATCAACCTTTGTAATTGTTCCACGATATGGTCCGTTGAAAAACGGATCATACCATTTAGGCAAGCATTTTTGTTCATTCTCATCATGGCACAATCGGATCCGTTTTTCAAGTACATCTATTGAAACAGACCCCTTCTCTATAGCTTCTATTCGATTTATTAACTCATTACTCAAGTTGTTTTTTTTTTTTTTATTTGTATAAACCCAATTATTATACAGGTCCTCTGGGGATCCTTTTTCTGTCGTGTATAAAGACATCTTTTTTTGTATTATTTCCTCAATAGTCGATAAACTGGGTGGATATGTAAAAGATATGATTTTTTTTCCATCACTTGGACATGTGTGAAAGAAATATTGTGACATTTTATTGCTTACAGCATTTTCAAATCGATCATTTTTTATATATCGTAATGGACGATTCCATCGCTTATAGTCGAAAAG